GGCTTTTTGTTTACCGAGGGTTCGAATCCCTCTCTTTCCGTTTCTGTTAATTCACCATCGTTACCAACTACAATATATCAAATCAAATAAAAACGAATATCATTATATTATTCCAACAGCTTTATTTGATATAAAATTATGATTCCTAATTACTGTGGTATGGATACGTAAAAGAAAAATCTTGTGGAAAGAGCAAAAAAAAAAAAAAATTCGACTGCGTATCAATTTGTAATACGTGAATAACAAAATACAGATTAAGGCCCTTAGATCTATTTCCTTCGTCGAAAAAGGGACAGAATTGTCTAAACCCCTTTTCTTGTTATGTTCGTTAGGTTCAAGTCTGACGAGAATAATATTCTACGACTAACAACTCATTTATTTTTAAACCGATCCATTTATTATCTATTATTTGATTTACTAAGCCTTTATATTGGAATGAGTCAATAGTCAAATGGTTTGGCACTCCTTCCTGAGGAGATGAAGCAATATAATTTTGAATCAGAGCTTTTGATCTTTGTTTATCCTTCGTAGTAATAATATCTCGGGGTTTGCAACGATAACTTGGTATATCCACTATATGACCATTAACTAAAATATGTCTATGGTTAACTAATTGCCTGGCTCCGGGAATGGTCGAAGCCATACCCAATCGAAAAAGGATATTATCCAACCGCATCTCAAGTAGTTGTAGTAAAACCTGGCCTGTTGACCCTTTGGCTTTTCCAGCGATATGCACATATCTAAGTAATTGTCGCTCTGTCAGACCATAATGAAAACGCAATTTCTGTTTTTCTTCTAAACGAATACGATATTGCGATCTTTTCCCGGAACGCAATGGGTTTTTAAGATCACTTCCGGATCTAGGTCTTTTACTAGTTAATCCCGGTAAAGCCCCCAGACGGCGTATTTTTTTGAAACGAGGTCCTCGGTAACGAGACATAAAGTAAAGACTCCTTTTTATTTTATTGAAATTTCATTCATTTTACAGAAGAAATCAAAATTAAGACTGAACTAAAGAATAAACAAAGCAAAGCGAAATCTATATAGAATGAAATGTATTGTGTTAATATCCAGATTTTTTGTTGTATATCTATATATATAGAAAGAAGATTAAGGCTAGAAAGAAGATTAAGGCTCTGTTTTATGATTTATTATATATATAAAATATAAATCTAATTGGATCTAATTTTTTTTAGAATTACCACGACAGATTAGTGACTCAACGTTTGTAGAAATGGAGAGGAAAGATTCTCAATTATGGAAAAATCGATAGATAAAAAAGCCGGCTATCGGACTCGAACCGATGACCATCGCATTACAAATGCGATGCTCTAACCTCTGAGCTAAGCGGGCTCACATAACAGAAATAATGCATAGGAATTCAAGAGACTACCAGATCCCCGCTATTAGCTGTAAAGTTCGTATGAACTATATATATATTTAATATAAACTATTTAATATAAACTATATATTATATATTCTAGTTCATAATTCTATCCATAACATAATATAACTAATAAAAAAATATAAAATTAATATGCAAATTAATATTAATAATATATTAATATTAATAATATATTTAATAAATAAATAGAATAATATGACTAAATAGAATTCTATTCTAATAATGTAACAGATCTAATAATGTAACAGAAATAAAATATCTGACTAATTTCAATTTTATTATTATACATAATAATTATTGATGATATACATTTATATTGCTGTTATTTTTATATTTAGCATATTTCGAATTTACATTATTTATCTTAATTTAATATATCTATTTAATATATATATTTTACATTCCATTCTATAATAAACTCTAATAAATTCGAAATATAAAAAAAGAAATTTTTTATAATAATTTATAATAATAAGATATTGAAAATACCAAAAAATTGGAATTCCTTTTTTAGATTTGAGAATAGTTATAACAAATAAGATTAATTATATTCATATTATAGCGGATCAGTCCTAAACAAATAAGATTAATTATATTCATATTATAGCGGATCAGTCCTAAACAAATAAGATTAATTATATTCATATTATAGCGGATCAGTCCTAAGAAAAGTATAAAATAAGGATAAAGATACAACAATAAAAATTATAATCAGACATTCCTCTGATTTCGTTCGAAAAAGGATGAAGATAGGACAAAAAAAAACAATAAGGAAGAATATCGACCCTTCCAGTATTACAAAGCACACTCTAAAAATAAAAGGTGAGGGGGACGTATATATATGTGGTATATACCTCTCTATATTGAATTGTGGATACATCAATGATAGAATCATTTCTGATTGAAACAAAGATGATTCATACAATAGAGGTGGAACGAGAGGGGATAGCCAAAAAAAGAAAATAGGCATACACAATTTTTTAATATAGGAATCATTATATAATGAACTCAATGGTTCCAAGATAAATGAAAAAGTTGGGTAAAATTACAACTGGATCCTTGTCTAAAAGGGGGATATGGCGAAATTGGTAGACG